TATTTTATTTCTTTTTTTATGATTTAGGGTAATAGCTAAGATATAGTTTATGGAATTATTATACATGTAACGTTTATCTTATGTGAGCCCGCTTAGCTCAGAGGTTAGAGCATCGCATTTGTAATGCGATGGTCATCGGTTCGACTCCGATAGCCGGCTTTTCTCTGAAATTAAAGACTAAATACACTTTTCCTTTTTCAATTTTGCAAAAGGTCGACGATTTTTTATGGCATAGAAACTTCCAACTACAAAAAAAAGGTCAATGAAAAAGTTCAATCTCGGCAGAACAGCTCAACTCAGAAAAGGATCTTTTTTCTTATTTTTTGATACCGAATTACTTAATCAAAATATTACTTAATTACTTAACTCTATTTTGATTATATATTATAAACAAAACGGATATTATAATTTTTATAAATTTTATTTACAAATTCGTAATGTAATGAAATTCTTTTTTTATTTAATTATATATACTAAATACTATTTAATATAAAAATACAAAAATAATATATATATAAATACTAAACTAAATAAAATATGAAAATGAAATTAAAAAAAAAAATTACATTAATACAAAAACAAGTAGGAACTTCGGATACATACATCTTTCATTTCACTATTCCTTCTCGCTTCATTTATCGTTTAGTTCAGTTTTAATTTTTTTTATTTAAATGAAATATCAATCAATAAGGAGTCTTTATGTCGCGTTACCGAGGGCCTCGTTTCAAAAAAATACGACGTCTGGGGGTTTTACCAGGACTAACTAATAAAAAGCCTAGAGATCTTAAAAACCCATCACGTTCCGGGAAAAAATCTCAATATCGTATTCGTCTAGAAGAAAAACAAAAATTACGTTTTCATTATGGTATTACAGAACGACAATTACTTAAATACTTTCGGATCGCTAGAAAAGCAAAAGGGTCAACAGGTCAGGTTTTACTCCAATTACTTGAAATGCGTTTAGACAACATCCTTTTTCGGTTGGGTATGGCTCCGACTATTCCTGGAGCCCGCCAATTAGTTAATCATAGACATGTTTTAGTTAATGGTCGTATAGTAGATATACCAAGTTATCGTTGCAAACCCAACGATATTCTTATGGCGAGGGATAAGCAAAAATCAAAAGCTCTCGTTCAAAATTATCTGGATTCATCCCACAGCGAGGAATTGCCAAAACATTTGACTCTTCACCCATTCCCATATAAAGGAGTAGTCAATCAAATAATAGATAATAAGTGGGTCGGTTTGAAAATAAATGAATTGCTAGTCGTAGAATATTATTCCCGTCAAACTTAAGCCTATCTTAAAGAAAAGGTTTCGTAAAAATTATTTCCCTTTCGTTAAACTAAATTGAAATTGATTAAGGTAAGGTGTTTGATCCGGATTTTTACCATTCATGTATCATAGATCGACGGAGAGGTTTTTATTTCTTGTCGACCTTATTCCATTATTTTACGTATCGCAGCAATAAAATTGGAATGAATATAGAAAATATATATATAAAGATAGAAAGAAGGATCTACCTCTTGGTTGATTTGTTACGGTCAGCGATGTTGCTGAGTTGGGCGAAGGTGCGGAAAGAGAGGGATTCGAACCCTCGGTAAACAAAAGTCTACATAGCAGTTCCAATGCTACGCCTTGAACCACTCGGCCACCTCTCCTACACAACAATTATGACTCAGGAACCGAATGAATAGCGAGTTATTCATTTTTTTGTTTGGCTAGGTAGGGTACAACCAACCAATTCGAATTAAAAAAATATCCAAATTTTGATAAAGATCGTTACTTCAATCCAAGGCTCGAGGATTCAAAAACCGTTTTTTCTTGTGAACGGATAAAGTAAAAAGATCTATTTTTTATATTCTATTTGCGAACATGATGTTCCCACCCTTTTATGATCTGATATTTATACAATACAGGATTAAATCAATGAATTGGAAGAAATCAACGGATTGGTGGGTTTATGTTTTTTAGATTATGATTAATGGATACCTTTCCATCATGATTCCATAAAAATTAGAAAATTCGTTTCTTTTAAATTAAAGTTTTCGCCAAAAAAATAGATTATTTCATAGATCTCTTACAAATTCATGACTTATCCTGGGGCTATTTGATTGTATAGTGTCTACTCATTATGCACATAACACAAACAAAATATACGGTTATTCTATTTCCATCATAGAGTAATTATTCGATTCTTTTTCCCTCCTTCGTTGGATCATAATTCAATCAAAGTCTTTCGCCCGAATCTATAGGAAAAATTCCCGGATTCTTCAGTTTCGATGAAATAGGAATAGTTCGCCCATTGGTATACTACTTCCAATATTTATTATTGATTCCTGCAAAAAGGAGCAATTTGAGTCTTTGAATATGAGTCGTAGAGGGTTCCTATTTTTACATTTTTTTTATGAATCTTTTTTATTTTATGCTATTTCGTATTGTAAATTCCTTTCTTTGAGTGGGAATCAAAAGAATTTTAGAATGGATTGGTACCTATGCCTAGATCACGTATAAATGGAAATTTTATTGATAAGACCTTTTCCGTTGTGGCCAATATTTTATTACGAATAATTCCAACAACTTCAGGCGAAAAGGAGGCATTTACCTATTACAGAGATGGTGTGATTTGATTCTTTTTTTTACCCCAGTCTTCTTATGAGAAAGACAACAATTTGGGATAGAAAGAAAAAATATTCTTATTTTGATAGATTATTGAAAAAAATCTACGCTTGTTGAAGGTGAAGTTTAGAAATAAAACAATTCCTTCTATCGTGTATCCCCGATTAATGCAGCCTCATCTGCTTCCATTATCCATTTTAGTATTGAGCGAAAGGTTATACCTATCGGTTCTGTATTACAGGTCAATCCCACTTTACTAGTCCTAATAGGCAGCATAGGGGAAAAGCACTACACCTAGAAATCAACAAGACAAAAGCTTTGTTAAAAATTACTTACCCCCCTTCCTTATCTGGATTGGGACTTAAAAGAATGGTTGGGCCAACAAATATCCATCTCGTTCGTACCTTGGATACCCATATAACCATCAAAGACTGTTGAAGTGACTAATTCCTGGAAATTAGGGGGCGTTGAGGACAAATAAATAGTTGGAGTTACCATTTCTATCTAGTACCAACACGTTTGATGTTAACAAAAGCTCCCGCGCAGGAAGGTTGGCTAGAAATTTCGTGCAAAAACACTAGCCCCGCTCAATTCATAATGAGAAGAATCGATACATGGAATCAAAAACGATTGAAATATTATCATTATGCATATAAGGGAGGAGCCGTATGAGATGAAAATCTCATGTACGGTTCTGGAACGGAGATTCCTTTAATAGAATGACGACCGTAACGGATGTCGGCTCAATCCGAAGGAAATTATGCGGAAGCTTTACAGAATTATTATGAAGCTATGCGACTAGAAATTGATCCCTATGATCGAAGTTATATACTCTATAACATAGGCCTTATTCACACAAGTAATGGGGACCATACGAAAGCTTTAGAATATTATTTTAGGGCACTAGAACGAAACCCATTCTTACCACAAGCGTTTAATAATATGGCCGTGATCTGTCATTACGTGCGACTATCTCCACTATAGAAAGATAAAAGGAAAGAAAGACCAAAAAAATCTTCTAGTAAAAAAGAAAAAAAGGCTCTCTACATATGCATCGTCAAAAAACAACGATTTTTATGAGCTGTAGCAAGGAACGAAACTTCATATGAGTTGAAAATATGAAGCAATAAGATATGCCTAGATACTTTATTCTATGGATAAAAATTTGAATTGATAGCGAAAAAGCACCGTAAAGATCAATTAACAAGGTTTGGGCCAATACATTAAGAACTGCTTCCTTATGCCATACATAATAGAAGATAGATAAAAGTTAGTAATCTGCTTATGTAATAGAGGCGATCCACTAAGGTATTGAGCAGCGGTGTAGGATCAGATCCCAAAGATAGTAAGCTTTTCTTTCTTATGCAGGAAAGAAAGCCTTTTTCAAGGATTCTATATAAATTTGGATATGAAACCGAGATAGTTACCTTACAGAAAATGTTAATGAAAAGAGGAAAGGCCCATCCTTTATTCGTCTGAAGGTGGGATAAAAGATAAAACAAAAACTAATTCGAAATTAAAGTTTGAAACTCATACAATTAACTTCTTTTGGTTAACCCGAAACCGAAACGCCAGATCGATCTATGAGAAATCGCATTCCATTCGATAAGCAAAACGGATACCAAAAGAATTGACTGTTGAGCCGTATGAATTAGGAAACTCTCAAGTACGGTTCTAAGGGAAGGAATCCTCTATTCCGACCGGGGAGAGCAGGCCATTCGACAGGGAGATTCTGAAATTGCGGAAGCTTGGTTCGATCAAGCTGCTGAATATTGGAAACAAGCTATAGCGCTTACTCCTGGTAATTATATTGAAGCACATAATTGGTTGAAGATCACGAGGCGTTTCGAATAAAAAAATTCGAATTTTTGATATTCTATTTGTTATAATTAATGTTCTACCTATACCTATGAGGCAAATAAAATAAGATCATTCCTACGGGAAGAACCAATCAAAGAATTTCATTATATCCCTTCTCAGATCGTTCTATTTTGTCGGGTATTTCGTATGTTTAAAGAAAAACAGATAGAGAACAGAATCTATTTCTTTCTTTTCAATTATGAACAAGTAATACCCCCTTTTTTGCCTTTAAATTTAAATACAATACTAAAAAAAAGAAAGAATTAATACTTTAACTTGAAACCTTGAATTTTGAGTTTTTTATATTTATTTAATTTTGAATTATAAAAAAATACCTTTAAATTCAAATAACTAAGGAAAGAATACTGGTATGTGTCATTAGTAATCACTAATGACTGCTCGCGTAATCGCGTGATTTGGAATAAAGTAATATGAATTACTAGAATTTCTGTAAAACATTAAGTAGTTTTGTCTAAGGCCTTTTAGATAGGAATAAAAAAAGCGTTTTTTACACCAATCAA